CGGTCTGCGGGTTCTTTTTCTTCTTGATTTCGATTCTTTAATTCAAAATATTTTTTTTCATTTATATTCAAATTTAAAAGAGGTTCTTTTTCTTCTTGATTTCGATTCTTTAATTCAAAATATTTTTTTTCATTTATATTCAAATTTAAAAGAAGTAATTTGCTTGGTATAATCCACGGTTTTTTTTTGTATACATTATAAAGTAGCACAAATTCTGGGAAGAACCAAAGTTCCAGATTCGATATGTGGCGATTTAGTATTTCTTCATTCATTTCCATCCAATCAAAAAAGTGTTTTTTCTGATTGAGCGGATTTTTTTCTAAATCTTGATAAAGCGTAAGATAAAAAAGATCGTTCTTATGAATTTTATCAATTTTTTGATAATTCTTACTTCCAATCTTAGTTTTTTTATTACTGTTGGGATCCATTTTGATCCAGGTCTCAATATCAACTTTTTCTCTTAGAAAAAAGTTGAGAATTTTCCAATCAAAATATTTTCTATCTGGATTTTTTTCTATATACATAATATCACCACCCTTTCCTAGATAATTATTGAGAGGAATATCCTCTAGTATATCAAAGAATTTTTGTTTATGTGTGGTGTAATTATAAGAAATTCTTTGGTTGTTATTTACTTGCAATGGTGATCCATAAATAATATATGAGTCCGTCTTCCTTTCATAATTAATAGATTTATATGATAAAAGGTCATATCTATAGTATTTTTTAAAATTATCTTTTTTATTTTGGTTTGGTAATGAATATACTTCAAAATCGTTTTGTTTTTTGTAATGAAGTAATCGGTCTTTTGAATCCCATTTTGTTAAATCTTTTTTTTGAGTTATACGGCGTTGATTGATTGTATTTCGCCATTTTTGTGGTATTAATCCAGACCATCTAATCTGGGATAAATTGTATTGATAATGACCTCTTAACCAGTTTTTCCATTGATTCGTTCCAGAACTTGGAAATTTCGTATGCCCTAATTCGGAATGAAATATTCCTTGTGTTCCAAAAGAATCCTTTATTGCAGTCTTAAGAAAAAAAGATGTTCCATGATATTCAAGAACAGATCTTAACTTATACAAATTAATAACTCGGGTTTGTGATAATTTGTAAAATACATATGCTTGCGACAAGGAGGATAAGTCAAAAAAAAGATGTGAATTTTTCTTACTATTCCTAATATTATAAAGTGACTTTTTTATAGTCGAAATAAAGTGAATTGTATTTTGATTTGTTTTATTAATTGTTTCTTGGTTTGTTTCATTATTGTAAATGTATTTATATTTTTGTTTTTGAATAATTTTTTTTGTTGATTCAAGAACAAGTTGTGTATACATTCTGGCAATATTAATGATATATATAAAGATATCTATGTATATTTTTTCAATGAAAATTTTTAGAAAAACCTGTAATTTACAGATTAATCGAGTATTTCTTCTTTTTAATATTTGCCAAATATCTTTTGGCGATTCTACATTATAACTTGTTTTATTAGGACTACTATTTATTCCTGGAGTTCCTTTTTTTTTTTCTTTTGTAATACTCTTTATTTTCTTTCTGATTGTGCTTGTTCTATCAGTTAGATTTTTAATTTTTTTTTCTCTCAGTGAATAATTTGTCCAATCTGTAGATCGAATTTTATTAAACGAGTCATGAATTGTCTGATTGCTGATTATAGAACCTTTTTCTTGGTTAGTTTCACCGGATTCATATACTTCTTTCAATCTAAAAAATAGAGTTGTATTTACTTTTGAGAGCTCTTTTTTTATTCTTTTTAGAAACAGAAATAAAACGTTTTTGATAAACCCCCTTTTTGTTTCTTTTGAGCCTTGTAGAAAATTTTTTGTTCTTCTTTTTAAAACTCTTAGAGATAGAAAATCCTTAAAAATGGGCTCAAAAAAGGAAGGTCTTTTTCGGGGAGGACCAAAAGGAAGGTCAGTTTCCATTCCAACCGCCGTTAAAAAACAAAAATTATCTTTTTTTTGTTCTTTCTTTAGACCTCTATAAGAGGGCCGCAACTTAGGGTTAGATCTGTACCAAGGTTTCAAACAGAAGGGAAATAGTATTTTTATCTGAATACCTTCTGTTAACCAATTTTCGGGAAGTTCTTTTTCTGATAATTGAACACCGTTATAGGTACATTTAATATGCTTTTCTCTCTTCCATTCCTGTAAATCCTCAGACCACTCAGGGGGTTGGAATAATAAGATACGCCCAATATTTTTAACTATTATCAACGAAGGTAATATAATATATTTTCTAAGTCTCGATTGAATTAGTAATATAAAACTTCTTGTTGTTTGCGGAAATGGAACTAAATCCCATATTTCCGGGATTTCTATCCGCGCTTTTTCCTTTATTTTGTTCTCCTCTTCTTTCTCTCTTCTTTTTGTCTGTTCTTCTTTATAATCTTTTAATTCTGCCCCTTTACCCATCCAATTTCTAAAAAGAAGTTTCATCAGTTCGGAGATATCAAAAGAAAAAAAGGGGGGTT